GTGATCCGAACCTGCCCGGAGCGAGCCCCCCATAGAGGCAAGTGAAGTTGGTGAGCCGTATGATGGGCAACTATCTCCTGCGGTTCGGAGAGGACTCAGCTGTTAGTTAATACCCCCTTGGTTTCGGGGTGGACTCTTTCACTCTATTTTATTATATACGCTTAGCGAAAAGAATGTTTTTTGATACACCTAGGACATGGATTCTATATGAACCAATGGATCGTAACAAGTCGTTACTACTAGCAATGACTTCCTCTTTCATTACTTCATCCTTTCTATATCCCTCCCCCTTGTTCTCAGTTACTCATCAAATGGCACTCAGTTCATATCTTTAAGTTCGATCATTGACAAGGTTCAAAGAACGCTAAAAGGTAGGGGAGAAGCCCTTTTAAAGGGAAATTACGATCTTAGCCCCATCGAAATGTCACGTATGGTCGCTTGTTACGCGGGCAATTCAACAACATATGATTCGCCCCGAATATCCAATGATTCACTGGCATACGATTAGCCGGCAGGGGTCGAGATAAAGATCACGTCGTGGTTTTGGCCCATTTATCCTATTGCTTGCTGGGATTGCTGCCTCCGCATCGGATCACTCGGCTACCAAACCGCTATAAAGCGCCCTCCTTTGGCATCGAATCGAGCCTAAAAGGTGTCCGGTAGGAGAGGTAGGGAGGGTTCGTCTTGAACTTCTTGCCAGAATGTACCTAAATCAGTAGTGATTTCGATCTCTTTTTGTAAGGTACTTAGGTCGATGTCTACGCATATAGGGCGTATAGCAGCTTCGATCTTATCTCAGTAATGTCATCCCCTCTTGCTATTGCAAAGAGAATTTCCGTCTTTCAATCTGATGGTCGGAAATTGAGACCGAAAGATATCCATGTCAGTTAAAGATGTCTCTTTCTTGCGTGATAGGAACAGAGCTTCGGGCAAGCAGCTTAGCCAAGGCAGCAGCGTTGTAGTTCTTCCACGGCATGCTCAAAGAAAGACTTGTTCCTCTTTCGGGGATCTGCCCATTTTTGGTTCCTTATCCGCAAGGAACTTTAAAAACTTATTTCTCATCGGCATGAGCATTCATCTCTCTCATGTTCACCTCAAGGTGCTAGGACTCGAACCTCCGACCCGTACCACCTTGTCTTAGCTTCAAGTTGTTTTATAACCTTCGTTCATTCGCTTGGTTAGATCTTCCTTTCCCGTGAAGGAAGTGGGATATGCGACCAGATGCTTTCTCCAGATCTAACGTCTCTATCCCACTTTCCTAATGAATAACCAACTGGAGCGGAGCGATTGACCATGTCATGGAGCTATTCCACTGGCTGCTCTTCTTAGCAAACTGACCGAGGAAGGAAATTCAAGGGCTTGAGGGTGGGGTTAGGATAGTCTACTGAGACTTCATTCCAACAGTTTCTATTTAAATAGTCAAAAAGTGGATTCCTGGACATGGTCAAAGAGGGCTTTCGGTTGAGACTATTGATCTGGTATGGCAAAGCCCTTTTCGAAAGGGCGGGTAGGGTCCCAGTCACTCGACTTGGAAGAAAAATGCTCCTATCCTAAGAAGAAACCAACTTCTGGACTTTCTGTGTCAAGCACAGGCATACGATTGAAAGAAGGTTTCTCAGTAACTATTAGCCAAAAAATCCCAAAACCAGCGATTGGAACAGGGGTTTTTGAGCCCATTGTGATGCACGTGAAAAACTTTCTTGCTATAGCCGTATGGTCTATCACGAGTTTGCGCCCCCTATGGGTCGGGGGTAGAAAGGGCTGTCAGCTCTTGTTTTCCTAGGTAGTGGATGTCCTTCCCGAGCATATCTTCTGATGCAAGCTCTTGGGCAGTACTCCCCACTTGGGCTTTGAAAGATTAAGTAGAAAGAGTATGGGTCGGGTAATTCTACTACTGATCTAGCAAGAAAAGGCCCCTTACCGAAGAAAGCTACAAACGATCTTTTGGCCTAGCTACCTTCCGAATCATGCCAAACTTCTTTGCTTGCCTGGGCTTTCATCTGACTCTGCTAACGAAATAGAAAACACATTCTATCCCTTACGCTAGCTTGGCTCCTGTCCTAACGCCTGTTAGGGGCACTTCACTGGTTTCATTCCTGAGAGTGAGAGTTCAATCCTTGCTTTTGTCTCACCCCGCGCCCTCAGTCCTGGTAGGGTCACTACTTTCATTCCCTAACTAGGTTCCTAAATCCTAAGGCTAGAGTCACTTCGCTTCCCAAAAACAACCCTTTCCTTTAAGCGCTCGCTCGGCTCCTTTGCTTCATGTGAATAGCTTTCCCCCTACCCTAATCACTTGCGCCTGCTTCCTTCCCTTTAAGACCAAGGTCTCTTCCAGAGTGAACACTGTTAATCAAAGACTTCTGCTGTTCTTATCTCTGACCCATCGACCTGGAATGAAATGAATTCCTTTGCTTCCAAGCCCGGCCAAGGGCCACTCCTTTTCCTGGCCTGGTTGGTCTTATTTAAGAAAAAGATGAATCTTTCTTTTTCATTCCCCAAGAGCCGTCTCTTCTTCTGCTTCAGTTGATCCTTCCGCAGATCTTTTTGTTTGAATGTCCATCTGAGATCAGAATCTGATTAGAGACCAGGCACAATAGATAGCGGGCATATCTCCTAGTTCTCCGCTGCTATTGAATCTGCTGTTCTTGTTCGAGAATCCGCAGCACATGAATTATGAGTAAAAGGAACTGAACTGATTGACCAAGGTCTTACAGAAGGAGCTGCTAGAGGCAGTTAGGCCAAAAAGACGGGCTTTCCATGACCACGACCCGATAAAGGTTTGAAATCCTTCCTTTGGTTCAAAACTCGGTCGAATACGTTGTTAACCTTTGTTAAGGATCGACGAGAGTGCGCCTAGCTAGGAGTGTGGTTTGTGTCATCACTTCTCGTGTGCTAGCTGTGCCTTCGCCGGATGCTTATTCGTCTACTCTTTCACGGAGCGATGACTAACAGCCGGGGATTCGGTTAGTAGAGACTTGATTCCAACCACGGATGAGGATACATTTCATCCATCTTACCCCACTTGTCCTCGAGGAGCGGATATGCTTATGTATGCGTATCCGATTACGAAAAAGATGCTTGCACAGGGGTTACTATGGAGCTACTACCGCCACGCTAATCTGGTAGAGTAGAGCGGAGAGCTATTCAGTATGGTGAAGACATCAATAGCTGAATTAGGTGCTCAGATCTGGCACGGGCTAGGGATCAATAGCTCAGTCGGGGGATAAGTCATAATGGTAATAATCAACATTTTTACCAGTATATCTACTATCCGTACCCATGGATATAGCACTTCGTTCGTTCGTACAACACTAGTGATAGTCGAACTCATCGTTGTGTTGTACATTCCACATCCAACTCATCTCATCGTACTAAGATGCAGTCCCAACCCATCATATTTAGCATGCCTTCATAAAAAAGCTTTCATGCCCAGCTGTATCATACTCGACAGGAACCGGGTCTTGCAGCAGCATAACATGGAGCTATTGAATTGAAATTTTTTACCCCAGTTCCAGTTGAGCTAACACGAGGAAAGTTTGTCTTTTTTTTTGGCATAAATCAGTTTTTCTTTAAACCTAGAAACTTCTCCTTATAGTCATAGTCATAGTCATAGTCATAGTCATAGTCAAACATAAATCAATAGCATTTCAAAATGGGGGGTCCTCTAGGAAAGTAAAAAATAAATGATAGTTTAATTAATGAATTCATATCAGCTGCGCCCTTGCCATTCCCTGCGTAATTGAGCTTCTGTTTCCCCCTGTGCCCTCATTTCGTTAAAAATAGTTTTTGAATCCTTGTAATAGAAACTGTTTATTCTTTTTTCTTTAATATCTTCATCCATATCAATCATATTCATATGACTGTTTTCACAATATTTTTGCTCTAAAATTTCACTCATTTTTTCAAGTTGAAACTGCCCCGGTCTCATCATCCTTTCTTCTATCCTCAATTCACGAATAAGAAGGCCTACATCGTCATGCGCCTTTAACATCCTTTTAGTCTCTTTAAGAAGGTTTTGTCTGTCAAGATCGGCAAATAAATCATCTTGATTAATAGAGCTTTCTGGAATGGTGATCGACTCCATACAGTATGCATAGTCTTTGAAAAATATACAAATAATGAAGTTTACAATAAGAAAAAAAAAAGAAAGATAAAAAAGGGACAACTTTCGTGTAGTTTGTGATTGGATGTAACTGTTAAGATTTTCTCTCGGATAAATTTTTCTCTTAATATCTTTCTTCTTGTTCCTCAATCTTCGGAGAATGCGGCGTTGTATTATTGTAAGTTTTCTGTTCCGAACATTTATTGAAATTAGACGACAAGTTTTAAATCTTCTTGCAGGCAAGGCATATCTCGTTGAATCAGTCTTTTTCACCACATTGGGGCTATGGGAATCGAACCCAATTCTTCCGCGACCCCTCCACGAATAACGGGAAAACTTTTTTCTTATCTACGATAATTTCTGCTTCGCTGCTTTTCTACTTGGCTGTACGACATGAGTTTCAGCGCACTGGAAATGAATTCTCCCTGGGGCTAGTTCAGAAGTGAAGTGATTGGTTGGATTCGTGTGTGGTAGTATGATCGATATGCCTAAAATCATCCTATCTTCCTGGTGCTTTATAACATCTTATTTGACCTAAAAAGAAAAGCTGGCAAGCAGTGAATCGCTATCTTGCGCCTTAGCCGGGCTTAGCTTAATAGAATATCCACTTGGAGGGACGCTCTTTTCAAGGTAATTTCATGCTTTTTTTTTAAATACTCTTTTCTTAGGAAGAATGTGCTGTGGATGCTATCCCCTGAAAGAATACGCTCTTTTTTTTTATAGAATGCGTACCAATATTTATTTGTTAAAAAAGTCCTAATCATTTACCGGAAAGGTAAGAAAAGAAAGATTTTAGGGACCTAGCTCGACAGCAAAAAGAGTTTCTGCACGTCTCCCAGTCCAAGGTACAATAGAATAAGGGTTTTCCCCGGACTCCTATCGTAATCGTATTGATTCTTTTATTTCTAACGCGGGAACTTGTGTTTCGGCATTCCATTACTCGTGCCAAACCTTCCACTCAAACTGAGGCAGTTGAGCAAACATCTGTCGAGGTACGACCAGATCAGGTAACCAATGTCCGCCGTCTTGTACTCATGCCCAAGAGCCCAGGCCTGAAGACCTGCTCCGGGTTGTTTTGATAATGACTTCTCTCAACTGACTCGTCCTCCCTTCCGAATGGCGGTATCAAGAGTGCCACACTGCTTTTGCAGCGGGAACATACTAAGGACAGAATCTTGAGGTTAGGAAGGTGCCTCTCTACATGCAATGAAGTAGAGTTTTCTACCTTAACTTTATAACAGAGGATGTAGAGGAAAGGTGCCCATCTCGCAATATGAGGCAGTAGTTCTATCATAACATCCTCCGTCCAAGATGTCTACCTTGAAGCATTGGTTCCAGTCGTCTAGTCTAGTTTGAGTAAGTCTGAGCATGAGTGGTTTCGAACATCAACTATTATAATATATGAGATAGGAATGCTAACTTCTTTCATCTAACTCCTTTTGTGACATTGAACCTTTAGGCTTGCAAGTCACTTATTGGAGGTCCGGGGTGAAAACTTAGAGGGGGTTCGGGGGGAAAAGGTTCCTTTCTTTCTTACTTACTTATAGGTTTGTGATTGGTTAGTGATTAGTGGTTATAGTAGTTGTTAGTTAGTAGTTAGCTTAGTATTTCTCTATGAGTTAACCTCTTTGTATGGGCAAGTTGATGTATTCAGAATGAGAGTTTCAACCCTCTCTAATAGCCCCCTCTTTGACACATCTACAAGGCAAGCAACTGCCTTAATGGACGAGGATAAATAGTAATATACAGATCCTTCCATATAGAAAAAGCTGTTGCTAGTATGAAATCGCTTTATCAAGGGACCCCCTACTCAGTGGAATCCTTTCAAAATGGCATAGCCCGAACGGCTAGTTATAAGCTTGCTCTTACTCTTATCCGGGATTCCATTTCTTCTCGCTTCCAACTCCAACTCTGATAGTGATGGGGGAAGTAGTCCTTCAATCAAGCTTGGAGGCTATAACAGGGAAAGTCTTCACTTTTACAGAAATGAATTCAATATCAGTTCACGTCCTCCTATAGTGATAGGATTCCTTTTTTTTTGCTTCTGGACTATTGGGACACCTTCACGGGTAAGGCTCAAACCTCAAATCCTGTGCCATACTTTTGTATTGAAGGCGGGATTCGATCTGCTAATATTGATGGCAACCCACTAGAGGGCCTAGAACTCTCTCTGGATTTGCCGTCTTCGTAAGCAATGGAGGGAAGGAATTTGGATGACTCCTAGAGCGGTGAAAATCCCAGATACTGCATGATTGTTTGTTTCGAAAGCTTAGTAGCTAAAGCGTACTTGCTTTCAAGTAACCTACTTACGGAGGTACGCGGATTGGGGCTTCTAAGAAAAGAACATTCAACTTGCCATTTGCACTCTCCTAGCTTTGAATCACCTTCCCTATTCCTCCAAGGCTCATAGGTTGACTTACTACTGGCTTCAAATACAACCGGGAGAAAGAACCTTGCCAACTCTATCTTTAGCTTACGGGATTAGAGGATAGACTTACTCACAGAGCGTAGGGCTGACTTGATAGATGGTTTATCCCAATCCTATCCTTCTTCTTAGTATCAAAAGTACACCTACTTTTGTCCTATCGAACCAGCCTCTTGAGCTCCTGGGAAGAGACAGCAACACAAGTACTGCTGCAAATTCTGGGTTTATGAAATTAACTCATTCTTCTGTTGGTTTTCGTCTCCCGGTGGGTAGTTGGCATTTGACGGTTCCTATCATTTTCTTGATTTTCACGATGTCGGTTTCTTAGTAAAGCGGATTTCTCCAATAAAAAAATCTAAAGCAAAATCCTCAACCTAAAAATGATATCAAAGAGCTTCGAATCTGACTTAGAGAACAGTAGCAAGGACTAGAGGGAAGGTTTTATGAACAAGCAAGAACGAGGCATGCATGAATCGAGGCCTTCCCGGCTGGCCTATCTTGTCTTTCGCGGAATCACCGGTGACTGCTGACGCCGCGGCAGGATCGCAACGAGATAAAATCCATAAACTAATTCCTTAGCAAATACGCACTATACTCCCAGCAATCAGCATATTGGCCCGGGCCGATGCTTCTATTCTAACAGCAATCTCGCATCCATAGAAGTGGTCTTCTTTAACCACGTAGTCTTATCGTTCATGGTTCTACGTAATTAGTAGGATAGAGTTGTTACTCTAATCTAAGGGAATTGGAGTTATGAACTCAAGAGTACCGGTACAAGTTCTTTGAGTAAGGAACTGGTAGCTTTTACTTATGTCAATGAGTGAGAACTGTAGTAGTAGATTGATGATCTTCCCCCAAAAGGGATATAGAAAAATATGATCTTGGACATGTCTCGTTGGCCTGATGCACCAGCAGAGCTGGAAGATTGAAGATTCTGACCATAGGGTAGATGTCCCGAAGCATGTTCAGCTGCAAGAACTTGATCTGAAGCACCCTGAGTAATATAAGATCGACCCCCAGCACTCAACCTAGTAAAGTGAAACAAGTCGAGTCTCCTCGGATCTCACATCAGCAACTGCTCTCTCAATGTCTGGTGGAGGAACTCGATGTTGAATTGAGGATCTAACATTCTCGAACTCAGGCCTCAAGCCCATCAAAAACTTAGGGAGCCCCTTTATACTCTATAAGATAAGACTATTCTATGTTATATGAAATTCTTCCCGGCAAGAGCCTTTAGAATCGGCGCCCCTATCTTTGAAAGAAAGGGGTCCTTCATGTTCAGCTGGTCCCATAGAAGCCTAAGCCTTCGGTAAAAATAGTACGCTATTTATTTTACCCATAAGCTAAGGCATGCTCTTCATCTTGCAACTGATTGAAAGGTGGAGAATCGATCATCATCCTGAGAATCAAGATTACTTTTGTAATCCCAAGATCCTTCTTGATACTATCTCTGTATCCGTCCATTAGGTGGAGTCCACTTGAGCGTACTACTTTGCGACTATGATCCTTTGAGGGAATCTTTGAACCAGTCTTGTTCTAATCTGAACGGAATTGGATCCAATTTTGGCGTTAGCATTAGACTTCAATAGGTTTATGGTCCGATAGCTGTTTTGTTTGGGAGCATTTTATGATATGATTACACGGTTTGGGAAAACGATATTTCACTAACTAGCATTCGATCAATACACTCCACCTGTCCTTTCCTTTTTTTTTCCGTGTGAATTTCTGTCTTCTGGATTGAAGGTTGCTAGCATTGTTTTTAAATCCTCTATCAGAGTGATGTGTTTCCTGTTTTTTTCTCTCTTTGTTCCTTGATGAAGTTGAAAGTCACCCATTGCAACAAGCGGAGTTTTTCTCTGAGGAAGTCAGGGTCAAATTTATAAGGAATTGGCTTCTGAGACTGATTATAGCAGGACCGCGGATGTTGAATACAGTTGCTTGTCTTCCTGAGGATTTTTTTGTCAAAAAGAGTGCCACCACGGGGCAGATACCCTCGGAGATTACAGTGAATACATCTCTTCTTAGACACTTTTTGGAAAAAAAAAAAACAAACTTTTTTTTTATTGAGTCCGCGCCCATTTATTGAAAATTTCTGGCTTTCTATCTAGTTATATTAAAGTTATATTAATATACTAGCCTTGCCTTGATAAGCAAAACTGTTTGATGGTCTGTCTTTTCCTCCGACAGACTATGCCTCTAATGTTCCACGATAGCACTTTTCTTTTTGCTTTTGCCGGGGGACCCTTAAATTAGCTATTTCAGCTTCTGTCTTTTCTTTTGTCTGTGTCCTTCCTCTTAACTTCTGTTGAGACTGAGATAGAGGACTGGGCGGGTCCTCTATTCTTTCGATCTTGGAAGCATCTAAAGCCTCGTTTTCTTCCATTCCAAGGACTCCAACTCCCCTCTTGGACTCTTTGTGTGGAGTGGTTGGCTGGGGATGGCATGGTACTTGGACCCGCTTCTAAGCTAAGATCCTTGACTTGAGGCCCTTTCTGGGGTGCTTACTTCTGTTGATTAGCAACTTCTGATGTTTCTAACAGGGGAGTAGCCTCCCTCTTCCGCTTTCAGGCAAGGGTAGCTCAAAAGTAACAAGGTTATAAAAAAAAAAAAAGACAAGCCTTAAGGCAACTAAGGCAGGTTAAAGCAACTAGTCTTTATTTTATTATCCGAAGGCAAGCAAGAAAAAGGGTTTTGGGCAACTCGCAGGTTTCGAGATGGGTTTCCCTGCGGGTGTGTCCACTTTTTTTCCTATTTTGGTTTTGGTTCCTATTCCAGAAAGTTCAGATTTTTATTGCCACCACTCGCCCTACACTGGCTGAAAGGTCAATTTCTTAATTTTTTTTTCTAGTTGAGATAAGGGGGAGTAGGAGACGGAGAGGCTCAGAACCCATTTCCCTGGCTCATATTAAATGAGATGGCCGGTTTTTTCTCAGCAGGTTCTCTATCTTAAAAAAGAGATTTTTTGAGTTAGCCAATCCAGTAAAGGGGCGGCGTGCAGTCTTCCTCCTTTCCAGTTTTGAAAATAAAAATAGAAGATTTCGGACTTTCAATTCTGACTGGAATGATTAAAGAACTGCATCTCATGCCTTCGTAGCCTTACGTTTCGTCGAAAAAGGGTCCCTAATGAGCTTGGATTTCAAACTCCCTTCCCTGTAACACCTCTACTTGAGACTATCCTAGGCTAAGAGCGAGAACCTTTCATTCCTCACTTTACTCTAGGACCTGTACAAGACTGCCTGACTCAATGCCCGCTGACTTACTGGTCACTTTACTGAGTTCCTAGGAACAGGCAAGGAAGATTTTTTTCCCCAACGACAAAGGAAGGGGCATTTTCGGGGACTAGCCCGCTTCCCATTACTCAAGAGGGCAATTCCTCGCACATAATTAAGGGAGCCATTGAAAGGTGACTAAAACACCAGAAACGGGGACTACCCGAGCTAATGATAGAGGCAAGAATACTTTCCGGCCAAGTCCCATTAATTGATCATAACGATATCGTGGAAATGCTGCACGGACCCATATATATAGAAAGAGAAAGAGAATCACCTTGATACTAAACCAGATCGAGCCCGGGATCTTCTTGAAAATGGGAAGATCTAGAATAGGCAGCCAACCTCCTGGAGAGAGCGATGTGCATGGACCAGGTGAGTAGGGATGCAGCTCCGTGGACCGCTCGTCGGGCCTGATAGGTGGTGGTATCACACCCTTCTCAAAGGAACCGTACGTGACACTCTCGCGTCATACGGCTCCGTCTCGGAATCAGGACCTCCCCTTTCCTTTGACCAACGGGTCCTCGAACCAAAAGGCGTAGTCTACCCTAAGTTTAACAAATAGACTTCCAGAAGCATTTGGATATCTTTGTGAAGGTCTTCCGAAAAAAAAAAGAAAGAAGAAAATCCACCAATATCAAGCTACTGTGGGGGAAGGACGGGAGAATACCAGCTTTCAGGACAGTTGTCGAAGGCCCTTCCCGACCCGAGATGGCCTTCCGGCGCGAGTCCTTTTAGAAAGAACCTGTTAAAGTTAAAGTTAAATTGAATTTTAGAAAAAAAAAAATGAATAGTTAGCGCTCCGTGGGGCGCCCCCCTTTCTTTTTCCTTATTTTTCGCGGGAGTTGGGAAGCTCTCAAGTGAGAAATACGGTTCTCTGTCTTTTTTCTTTATCTCTTCCTCCCTGGATAGCTTCTTCCTTCACTTATAAAATTGGATCTCCCCTTTTTTGGCTTTCTCCGCATGCCAAACTCCCCTCCGCCGCCAAGAGGTGGAGTAATGCCCCCTTAGAAAAAACTGACCACTAATTTAATTTACTTAGCCCCAAGGTCACGCTAGCGGGCGATGAGGACTTTAGTATTTCAGTAGAGACTCGCCTCGCTCTATGCCCAAAGCTTCAACCTCCTCTTACAAGAAGAATCGATTTCTCTTTACGCAATTTCGTAATAGTAGGGAAAGATCCCTTTTCATATCTAAATGCAGCCTTTCTCTCCACCAGAAAGCAACTATAGGTCAACCGAACCCAAAGGCCTAGAAATCTGTTCTTTCTTAACCGATCCTGCTCTTTTTTTGCTCGTGAGGGAGAGAAGCACCTCTTCTTAAAGTCAAAGTGTGAGCGATTAACACAAAAGTTTGGGCACTCTTCTTTATCCTTTGCAGCGGTAAAGAAGAAGTGTGAGGTGAAGCCGTTGTAGCTAAGCAGGTCCCTTTACGGGGTGGCACATCTAGGATCAAAGTAAGCTTGATGAAAGGCTCAAAGTCAGGTCTAAAATATGAATATCGGACTGAACCCTGGCTGATGCCATTGGAAAATCCAAGTGCAAAGCGAAAAGCGACAACTAATCTTTTTTCTATTCTTTTGAGACTGATCCACTAGCCGCCCTGAACCCTTTAACTAGGATATATTCATTAAGCTGGCCTGGCTACGGAATCCCACTCTGGCTTCCCTCGTTACACCATCCGCTACATTGTAGATATATTATTTGAGTGCTTAACTACACGGCTTCATAACAGAAGACTTACCCAATTGGCCCGGACATTAGGAACTGCACTAATTGGCTTTAGGAATGTACTAATCATAAGGGTTATTCGGACATGCTTTTAGGTTCTGATTGAGCCTACTCCTTTTTCTTGTCTGAGGCGGAATTGGCATCGTGCTGCCAGAGGAAAGCGAATGTACGAGAGTCGCTTGCTTCCAACCCCTGCTACGGGGGATATTTTTGAAAAGACAGGAAGCGCTATTGGACTTGGACCCTTGCCAGTTAATAGTGGAGCCTTACCCGATTCCAAAAGGGATTGATTCCCGGGAAGACTAATGCTACCTTGACAGAAGACTTTACTAAACTTCCATAATCTTGAATTAAAAAGTAGATATTTCGATATATCATTAAGGGAACAACTATTCCTTTACTGATTGGAATGATATTATTGAAATGATATTCTTTTTTTGCTTGCTTCGGAACTCTTTCCCTTTCTTCTTGTTGTTTGGCAGTTAACTCGTGATGAGGATCAGGAAGCACCCTACCAGATTTGAGAACAGTCCTCGGTTGTTGAGCTGCATTTGCCAAAACTGCAGGCTCAGCCGGGATAAGGAAGAAGCGGTATGACCAAAGGACTAAAGGATGGGATCGGTAGAGATTGATCTAAAAGACAGACATCTAGGATCAACTGAATAATGTGAGACTTGACATGCTGTAATGAAATTGGAAGACTTTGAGCCGTCTTCTTTTCATACTTTTGGGAACACTCGCAGAGGCAGCACTTTTTTCCAAGGAGAAGGATCGCTTTGAAAAGGCTGATTTACTTAAAAAGAAGAAAAAATAAAAGGTTTTGAAAACTGGGCCTATCATTAATAGTAGCTGACGTGGGATAAACCCGACCGGGCAGACTAATCCACCTATTCCCGAGCTAACAGCTAATTGAATACCTCCTTCTGAGGAGAAAAAAAGAGAGCTCGAATAAGAACGAAAGCTTCTTCAACAAGTCACTCTTCTGAGTTTGGGGGTAGGGGTGGAATGAAGACTCTCCTCTCGGAGTTTCACTCTTTAAGAACTTCACCGGTAATGAGTGCGGGGAGGAGCAGAGAAGCCCTTGAGAGATGAGCATCTTTCTTGGAGTGAAGCTAGTAGAGGAGTTGATCCGCATCTGACTCCAACTCTAGTTGAGAGGGGTTTGAATCTTGGAGTTGAGAACTACTCGGCAAAGACGGAGAGTTTATTATCTTATAATATGGCTCTTGAGGTGGTAACCTCAGTCTTCTTTCACTATTTTAGGAAATAGAAACTCATGAGCTGGAGTCAACCTTCTCCCAATCTTTATTCAGTTGAGGTTGTGATCCCAACGTTCGAAGATCCTTCTGATGATGCTCTAGTCTCGGATTTCAAATCAAAGAAAGAAAGAGATTTTTGGTCGGTATAAAGATAAAGAAGAAGAACTCCTTGCTAAACCCGAACTCTAGGCTTTAGGCCGAAGGGAGAGACAAGTGAACCCTATATCCTATTTCAGTTGAAGACAAAGACCCTATTCCCTGGAGTCAGGCATCCAAGTATGGTACTAACTCAACCAATAGGTATAGGTATTAAAGGAGCGAAGGGACAAGACCTTTAGGGAGAGGTTCGCATCTGAACCAAGGTCTGAAACCAGAGACTCAACCGGAGCCGTAGAATCTGCTGAGAGAGAATCGGATGTCAGATGCTAGATAAGATCCTTGACCGAACCGAAGGAAGACGAACTAACTTAGGTACGAGACCCGAAGCTAAAGAGTTCCAGATTTGGGGTTGAACCGATAGGGATAATAGGTCTGCCCCTGCCCTTTCATTAGAGGCGGTTAACTCTCCTGCAGTAAGAAGCCTAAGCGGACTACCGATAGGAAAGACAAGCAAGGAAAGAAAATCTATCTAATCGAAGTCCAGGGTCCTTGTATTGGTTCTTGACAAGAGCCCCGCAGGGAAGCCCCATCAGGCTAATGCTCTCCGTACGCCCTATCGTTTGACCCATAGGCCATCGGGACGCTCCGCACCTTGGGGTCCGTGGAGTCGTGGACTCCTTTTCTTGTCGGTGGGATCTTCTTTCTTTCACCTTCTTTCCATGTCCGTGTGAAAGGATGGTCCACGAGAATCGAAACTTAACACTTTCCGTTTCATGTGAAAGTACCATCGGGACATGCCACATATAGAGTGAGAATCGTATGTGCCTGTTATAAGGACACCATCGCTTACCCGAGAAGAGAATCCGCTTTCCCTCCTGGCAAGTGACTTAAAGAAAACAAGTGAAGTAAGCTCCCCCCGATCCAAGCGAGCTGAGGGGCTTTTTGTTCTCCCAATACCAGAGAGGCACTTCACAGAGTGTGAGACTCAAGGTTAGGGTTAAGGGAATACTTTTAATTAAAAGAATGTGAAACTAGAACCTTACCCATGGAAAGTGAGTTAAAGTTTTTTTTTTACAGATGGAGTTTCTTTGCTTTGCTATCGGTCTCGGACAGTTTCAAGCTATCTAGTTGCAGTCTCTGCCCGGGGTAAGATTAAGGTTTCCCATTCCCCTTCTTCAAGCGATCCAATAGGGTATAGGGCCCTTTTCGTAACACCTCCTATCGTCCCAATGCCAGTTGGAGAACCTTACCTCTTAAAGCCAGTTGGGTTGGAAAGCCCTACTTCTTAGCCAGTTGGAGTGCCATTGCTAATTCAGAGGTATCTAGTGTAATTGGTAAGCTAAGAACATGCATTTATTGAGAGTATAAGGAAGCGCTCCTCTAGTTCTAGTGCTTCACCCGGGGAGCCACCAGTCTTAGTGGGAGAGCCTTCTTCGTAGTCGTCCCTGTAGTGGCATTTCCAGATATTCCCCTTTAGTAGTTGCTAAAAAGATTGCCAATAGTCCCATTTCAAAAGCCATTGGGATATACCCAGTTTCATCCAGTCCGGTCAGTGCAAGCCCTGATAGTCCAGCTCTTGGGAGTTTTTTTTTCTTCGATGCAGAAAAATTCCTCCTCTTGGAAATTATCTTACAGGCAATGGAAGTATCCTTTTTTGTTATTTATTGTTACAGCCATTGCTAATCTCTTCTCCTTCTCGACCGACGGTTTGATATATAGTGGTAAGGTGCGCACATCCAGTTGGAGAATTTTTTCGATGCCTGCCTTGCGATGTTGGTCCATGCGAGCCGAGCTAGTTAAAAGAAAGTTATCTTAGTAATGCCCTCCTAAGCCCAGTCCAGCAGTGCTTGTATATTTTCTTTCTCCCGTTTGAACTGTTAGAAAGTGGGCTAGCGCAAATAGGATTGACAGAAATCTAATAAGAAGGCATAGGATTTATTTCCAGCTATTTACTTGACTTTCTTCGCCCTGCCAGTTAAAGTGAAGGGTTAAGCGAATGAGCAAGCAAGTCAAGTGGGCAAGCTGTTCTAGAATCAGCAGCAGTGCTTAGGCCTCATCTCATGTATAATAGAAATTCCTGGCTTTATCGAACCAGTCACTTCGTTCCAGCCTTTCCAGCTGTCTCTTTTTCAGCAATATATACGTATTCCCCATAAGTCCATAGGTATTTAATTGGGAGGGTTAATCTCCCCGTCATGCCTGTAGCTTTCGAGCGAGTTCGAGCAAGTAGGGTGAAATTGAACTCCATGTAAGCTTTCTCCAATTGGCTTACAAGAAAGAGGAATGGCACGGGAAAGAGATGCCACTCTATTTGTAAGGGAAATAACTGGTACTGCTACGAGGGCTCCTTTGTGTTTAGGGGAGCTCGATAGTAGGCAATCTCTTCGCGATTGTATCTATGTTCTTAGTTCTCCTTCTTGGCGAAGAGGGAGAAGAGATGACTAGACTAAAAGACTCAATTCAGCTATTACGTTCGCAAGGGGCAAACGTTTAGGCCTAATCCGTTGTTAATTAAGACCAAAGGGACCTTATATTCATTGCATCGGACAGGGATGGATGTTGAGAGGCCTGACATGATTGCGCCCTTCGACAGATAGTTCGTCATCCGAAAATGTGATGATTTTTGGCGCCAGGATTGGGGCAATCATTTGACTCATTCTTTCGGGAGAAGTTTTTTCAAGCACGTGTGCGTTTCGAAGCCACTCTTATATAAAATATAAACGATTTCCGATATGCTTTCAATGTAGAAAGTAGCTCCCAAATGGAAATTTGTGCCGGGATGCTTTTGAGCTGGGTAGCCACATCATACACGGAAGACTTTTTTTTGATCCGCCTTTTCAGACTTTGCTTCCATTATTAGGGAGGCCGGGCCTGATCTTTCTTAAGAGTGTATTTGGCTTCATGTGTCCAATTTCTACGCATTGACTGGTTATTTGAGGTAGGGAGGGATTCATGAGAGCTAGGCACGAGAGTTGGATCTCTATAACCGAAGACTGTGGTGCCCCTAGTATCACTACAGTGGGTCCAGAGAAAGGTAAAGAGAAAGGATTTAGTTGGGGAGATGGGATTAATGTAAATTAGTTTTCAGGGATCCATCTCCACCAACCAAACTAAAACTAGCATTCCTTCCTCCATTCACTAGCAATGAACGAAAGAGCTAGGAGCCCATTGGGCAGTCTTTACCCCTGCTCTTTTTTCCCCAAAACTGGAACTTGCTCTTAAGATATACTACGAGCTTTTCTTACCTATTAGTAGTAGAACCACTCTTAAAGAAAAAATTGGATAAGTGACTGGCTAAACAGACAGGTAAGCAAGCAAGCTGAAAGAGACTTGATTCTTTTTCCAGTTTTGATTGTTCGTAGATCAGGCTAACCTGTTAGGAAGCAGCTGCCAAAGAAGACCAACCAGTCAGTTCCTTCCATTCCAGGCAAGCAATAAGGAAGTTCAAACCATAGCTATAGCTCTTTCTTGGATCTTTCTAGCCCTCTTTTTTTTTTTTTTTTTCTATCAAGACGAGAATCTTCCTTCAGTCAGATATGTTCCCGTGCCCTTCTCCCAAGAGCGGTATTCCCTTACCAGAAGTCCCTCGAATGCAAGCTCCTATGGAACTGTTTTCAGGTTTGGTGGAATTGAATCAAGAGTACCACAACCAATTGAATCAGGAACCGCCGCTAAGAAGGGAACTGAATCCGATCCTGCTTGACTTTCTTTCCCCAGGAGCTCAGGGATGAATACCCGTTCTTAGAGTGATAGTAGCTGTGATGGTGTGATTGAATCAGTAATAGCTCCTACCCTTTTGAAAGATTTTATCACTTTTCAATCCTCCCTTGATCTCGTAAGCGGTGTCACTGCTTTCACCGAACTCCAACAGGCTACACAATGTCTTACGGGGCTTACCCAGCTAGAAGGTATGTAACAGAAGTCTCAAGAGAACTGAAATCGACGGGAAAGCAGAATCAATCTTAGAGATTAGACTTAGCATGGAAAAAGGAGGGGCACGCAGGATTAGAGGGATTAGCTGATTTTAGAGTTACGGATACAGCGCTGGGAACGTACCTTACTGACAATCTTCTGCTTACTTATTTTATCCCCTAGCACCAGCGTAGGCTTCTTCTATCCTCACCTTACTTACATCTATCCCCTGGAATGAAAGAGTGGACTTATTCGCACCAGGGCTACTCAATACATACCAAGGCAGGGAACGAGGGATTATAGGCTGACGGCTTCCTTGCTCCGATATGAGTTGAGAAGTATCCGGGGAAGTCCCCTATAAGGCTAGTCCCGTTCCACTCTTCTCTCAATGTTAGTGCTTGGAGATCGGGTACAGCGAGATCACTTTTCAGCTTTTTAGTCTGCTATGCATGAAAGCAAGGAGGAGAGTCAATAGCTCGATCTGATACCCTGACTTTCAGGCTAAAGGAAAGAAATTCGCCAAGCTAATTGAATTAGTTTTGAGAGTGCAACCATTTCAGCTTTCTCATGGATGAACGGACATAGGTACTGGACATTGGGCAGATTGGCCCACTTAGAATAGAAAGAAGAGGAAGACAAACTAGCCAGAAAGAGAGACAGAAAAAGATAGAGACCTTACACCGAAACAAGGGACTAAGGGCTAGGGGATATGGGCATAGGGGCTACGGGAATACGTACGATAAGCTGGGTAGGATCCGTACTGGACGGACATAGAGTCTTTCCTACTTTAAATAAGGAATAGCCAGAGAGAGAAGTAACGTAGTCACCGATTGGACGACGGCTTAGAAAGAGAAAAAGTACTCGCTCAGTGGAGCAAGAAAGAAGCGTACGGCTTACTAAGACACTAGGCAATGAGCCCGCATACACATTCACTCGCTATAATACTCACTTACAACAATGGGAGAGACTACCAAGACTTAATGCTTAGAAGAATGGAAGGAAAAAAAGATTCCAAGAACTAAAAGAAAGAAAGAAAGAACCAAACAAGACGGAGATTCGAAGCAAGAAGGATTTTCAGTCCTTTCCCTTGGGCAGTGGCTTACTGGCTCTATGAGCTCTTGGGCCTAGCTTTTTCGCTCCATTCTCTTACTCATTATCCGAAAGAGATAAACTTCTCTCTAGGGAAGATAGATCGTAGGACAGACATAACGACAAACAGACTATCTAACGAAAAGAAATTCTTGTCTTGTACCTTAGTACACGGAACACTATCCCAATCTCAATGAGAATCAGTACACAGAACTCGATCATGAAAGTCGGAAGTAGTACTTTCTACGCTATTGGGATACCTTTCTTTTTAAAGAAAGTCAAGATCTTTCCCATAGGAATACCCCAGACACTAGTAAAGACGCTAAGCTGCCTTCCCTTCTTGAGCGAGAGTTCTGTCTTTTAGTGGAGCTGTTTTCTTAGCGAAAGTCATCGTGGGCTACCGCGATCATGATGAAATGGACCCTTTTTTGAAAGGAAGACCTTTGAGGCTTTTATCTTACGACTTATCTTTCCTCATCTAGTCCAACTAATAGATCTGGCGTAGGGAAGTAGAAATCCAGCTTCGAGGCGTCGGCATCTTGTGATTTCCACTGCTGCTATTTCTTAGCCGGGACCCTTCTTTTTCTGTTTTTTCTTTTTCTTCTCTTTCTTTTTCTGTTTTGGTTTTTGCATGTACAGAGTAGGTTTTGTGACCTCTAATAGCGTTGGTGATTCAGTATCTTCAGGAAGCTGAGTATTCGATTGAATCTCTTCCCGCAGTTTAGCAACTTCTTCTTCCAGACTAGCATATTCTCTATCTTTATTGTCTAACTGTTCTTTAATGAGAGCATTTTCATGCTTCATAATCTTCAATTCTCTATCTAGAATTTCTAGAATAGAGCTTTCTTGCCCGCCGAAGTCTATTACATGTTTAGGTTTTGTGTCTACCCAAATATTGTTCTCATCAAACACAGCCTCCCTTTTTGTATTCACTTGAATTCCAAGGTTTATTAGGTATTCTTTTTTCATTATATCTAAGGTATGCCAATCAATTCGAAAATTCGATTCAACCTTGACCTGCTTTGTCCGAGACATATCCTGGTACTGTGACTCAAACCATTCAGCATTGACCAAGTCTTTAGCTAGAGCTGGCAAGGGAAAAATGTACTCCAAATAAGCCTCTTTGCTTTGCCAGCATTCGACCCTATTACGAAGCGGTCGTTTTGGTAATAAAGAAGATAGGAATTTCTCCTAATCCTACAATGAAGTTCCCAGCTCTACGAGAAGTGAAGTTTTGGTGTACCCCTGCATCCTACTCTGGGGATCACTCTTCCGCTGACTATGCCACTTACTTGAGCTTCCCTTCTATCTAGAGTCCAAGACTTTTTCTGAAAAGCTCGGAAGAAGCTAGGCGTATCGAAAGGGTTTTCGTGCTATACACCACGTTGAGAATCCTATGTACCGTACCATTTTTGTACCTCGAAAGGTCCTTATGATGCTACGGACGGCTGTCCGAAGTGCAAGAGGTAAACTCGAACTCGGATAGGGTAGGATTGTGCGTGCCGGGCCCTTCGGGTGTCATATTTTGGCCGAGTTTGCCGTACCCCCGGCCCCTATGTTACGCGGCCGTAATATTTTGTTACGTTCCACCGCTGTTACGCCAGAAATATAAGGTTCCACACGAGCTTCCGTTCTGCGGCGTGGTGGCAGGACCGCTAGGGGATTGGCTCGGGGTGTAGATAGGGTAAAATCAGCAGGGGTCATGCAAATACATAGGCCTCTTCCCTTCTCTTTTGGATGAATGGGGTGGTTTAGAAGGTCCGATCTACGGTCCCTCGGAGCGAAGGGTTAGGCAGGTAGTACGGGCCCTCTGACTTCCAGCTATGTGCTGTGCGGCTCCCGCGAAGCGAATGAAGGGAAGCTGAAAAACGGAAAGATAGCTAGCTCTAGCTAGAACTCTGAGCTCTGAAACAACAAAGAGAAAAGAGACGAAAAGCGGTTAACGCGCACCCAGTACCAGGTGAAGGAAAGCGAACTCATTTCCTTACTTGAGTAAAGCCCCCGTAAAATGGGACAGAAACCGCATTTCCTTTCTGGCGGACATTCTGTTCTCCATCTCTAGCCTTTGAAAGCTGTCCTAATCATCTTACTAAGGGGATTCTGTTTTGATTCGTCTTTTAGACTAGCACCAGCCGCAAGTTTAATGTCGGAAATCTCCCTCACAGGGTGCATCTTTTTCCGTTGGTCAACAACCAACCAGCTTTCGTTTAGTTCTTCACTAAAAGTACAGGAAGGAACTTTGAAGCCAGCAAGATCTTGAGCTACGTAAAGTTAAGCTACGAGCGAGGCGAGCGCTGAGGGAGGGCGATGGTAGGTAGTGAATGTCGACCAAAGGCGACTGTAAGGGGGTGGCTGGCTTCTCTGCTTTCTTGTTTATTCTCTTCCGGCCCAATGACCTCGTTTGGTTTGGCTAGGCTAGCGTCTTTGAGGGGATATAGAAAATGTTGCAAGCCAACGCGTCAAAGTCAAGTCAGGTTCAGCAATCGACGTAACTGGTTCAAATACCAGAAGCTAGGTCATAGAAGGTAGATTCGATTCGACAATCTTAAGTAGTGGAGTCAGCCCTTTGCCGGGATACGATACTGTCAGCCTCAGCTAATCACTAGCTTCTGAAAGAATAATATCGTCAAGTCAGAGAGGAAGAAGAATGCCATCATAGAGGGATCGGCATGTAAACTTGAAGGGCTAGTTCTCCTTGCAGTCGAGCTGTTTTCGCTCCTTTAGCTCCAGAATTCTTTAGAATGAGAGTTAGGGTCGATCGGGGGAGCCTTACCTCTTAGATGACCCAAGCAAGTCAGTAAGCTATTGGATTTTGATTGGATGGACCCTGCTAACTGTAGTTACTGAAGGTCAAGTAGTAGACGGGCGAGGCCCGCTGTTATAATCGGGAGGGATATGTCCCTTGCTGCAAGTCATCTGGTGGTGAATCATCTTGACTATCCATTTGATATCCGCCACCATCTATTCTAGCTGATGCTGAGATCTTCCGATAACCCTATAAGCAAGTAAGGAAAAAGCTTCTCATCCAACTCAGACAGGTACAGCCTTCCTCAACCGAAAAAGGGCTATGTGCCTACTTTACTGCGGGAAGGGAGAACGGTTTGTCAACCGGGAGTAAGTGAGGCCAACTCTTTAGTTCGGGCAGGGAGGTAAAGAAGCTGGCCTGGCTAAGGCTGAGATGAGGTCTTGTCAGAGCCTTGACCGAGGGCTACCAGCTTTCTTTTGATTTGTAGCGGGTTAGGTATGAACTGGCTAAGAAGATTGACCAACTTATCCAATTCGGTTGGTTGTGGTAAGTTTGGATTCACGTCGGCTGGTGAGATTAGCACAGGATCCGTCGTGCTCGGTTATCCTGGCTTCCACCCTGGTTACCTACAATTCCGCCTTTACCGATTACTCAATAAAGTACTCTCTATGACTATAGCATACCGGCTTTCCTACACGAAGGGGTTCTAGTCTTAGTTCATACTCCGAAAAGCTGCACACTTTCTATATCAATTCAATGAACTAGATCATTTATGCAATCTTTTAGTAATGAATGAATCTACGTATTACTGCCAGGGAGTGGTTAGGTTATGCAAGTTTGACGGCGGTCTTGTTTGAATAGCTCTGGCAGAGTCCTTACGTGATGGCAACAGTATGTATCCATTTTACAGACCTGTAATAACTCATGATGACGATCTTCTTTGTTTTACGAGCATGTAGCTATTGCAAGCAACCTCATGAACTTCTCACCTGCTGGGCCTCTTCCACCAACCATCGGTTGTTAGTACTTTTAATCTATTTGACCCGGCATGGCATGCCATCACTCTTCCGTTACTCCGTCGAGTTAAGTCCTTACCGTCGTTCGAAGAATGATACCGAGAAAACAACGTAACTGACTCGAGCACTGACTGACCGGGTGGATCTACTAATGCAATGTTTTCCCCGATCCGACAAGCACATGAGGAACGCACAGGTAATAAGCAAAAGGGCTGCTATCAGACTAGCGAGGAAGGGTGATATTTCCATCATTCACTTTGTTTGCGGATTCAAGGTCAATCCTTTCGATTGATTGGCGTTATTACATTTCTTAATAGAGGGGTGCTCTCAGCTAGCCTGGAACAGCCTTAGCGGCCTCATGCCTCTCCTCATTCTTTATCAAAAAAAAAAAAAGAGAATAGCTTTGCTTTTTTTGTAGTAATTAGAGGGATGACACCGGGCCACAAAAGGTCGGATGGGATCGGCCTATTGATAAACACCGATCAGGTCGTAACCATATTCTAAAGCTTTGGAACGAACGGCAAGCAGTAGTTGGAGGAAGAGATCACCTTATTTCTTCTTTTTTTTATTCTTTTTCTCAGTGTTTCCATCAATAATGGAGAAATGACAATTGGAAATCAACCCCCATTCCCTTGTTGCTTCAAAAACGGAGCTTTGACTTCCCGGCAGACAGACCTAACGGGCTAACTTCACCGTGCCCGAAGGTAGGGTCAGTTCTACTAGCCTTAGGCAAAGAGTTGGCCTCTGTTCACATCTTTTTCTGACTCTTAGAACGTATGTTGATCCCCTCTTTCCCGCGTAGTTTACTTTCTGTTCTATCTTTCTTATCTCCCTCTTTCAAGTGAGTTCAGTTAAGTTAGCCTAGCCTTCATTTCTAGGTCTGGGTAACTTGAGCAGTTTTCTTTCCTAACGCTCAAGATCCCTAGCTGCTTGGCTTTCTCTTTGAAGCAAAAGGATGAAGCGGGAAGAGAAGGACCCTAATTCCTATGTTATAGCCTTCGTTCCCTGGTCATATCTCTTTCTTTTGTGAAAGAAGAACGTCTTTATATCTACTCCCAACGCGCATACTCTAGTCTGGTTACATCAAAAGAAAATGAAGTAGGTTCTACCTAATGCGCCATAACTCCTTCGAGAACGAAATCCCAAATACAGATTGGGACCTCTCCTACCCTCCCTATGCTTGTCCTACCTTAACTATAGAAGTACGCGGGACGAGCAGGGAAAGGGGCATATAAAAGAGGAAATGGGGAAATTTAGAGATAGTATTCACCAACTCAAAGCCCGCTTTCGTTGCCACTGGGATAGAGAATACCAATAGAATAGCACAATAGAATACCAGTAGTCGACCCTGTCTCATCACCACCAGATTGGGGAGTCATCCAAGGATAGGCGCTGCTATAACTCTGAGTGTAGCTTTCAAATCTTCGTCTACCCCCTATGGGCTATTTATTCTTATCCCGATTTTTTCTACTGGTAAAATATCCGCTTAGTCAACTCAAGGTAGTGCTACTGATGTCGGTACTGTACTCGGAACTGCTACTGGACTGAACCGAGTGAATCGACAGGATTTACTGCAACTCCTAAAAATGGAATCTCCACTCTGACTCGCTCCAACTACGGCAGTAACCCGTAGGAATGCAGTGAACACTGGAATTGGCCGAGATGCTGCTACCTCTCAGAAGATGGAATAAAAAGAAGAAAATTAGATGGAAAGAATTCTCTTTAATGAGCTTTATTTGCTCCATGCGCTTTGCGCTCTTGGCTTAACAACATCAAAGAGGAATCGAACCTCTTCCAGTTCTGTGAAAACTATAATCCATTTGATGTCCCCCACCCTTCCCCTCCTCCTTCCTCCGTTATTTTAGCTGCAACGGCGACAGACGCATGAACAAGTGCCATTTGGACGGAGATTCTATGGGAAATGGAAAAACGTCGAAGTGAGCTGTGGCTTATAAATCGGTACTAGAAGCCCGAGAGCTTGCCTGTAAGACAATTAACCCCACCTTATGTGCCTAGGCATGTTCGGGGAATAGCCTGCTAAACACTCTTCGAACGGATCGGAATACGAATGAGATCAACAATGCAATGGCAAAACAATCGGCGGTGGCCCACGGACATAGAAAAGAAGATAATTAAAATTAGAAAGCATAAGAACCTCCGGAACCATCAGAAAAATAAAAACTACCCTACAATCAATTGTAAAATTTGTAGAAAGAATTCTGCTTGGGTTCCGTTCTCCATGAGATTCGTATATAGGGAATTCAGATTGGGAATTGTCTCCTCTGTAAAAAGGATCTGTTGAGTGAGAGGTTGGATGGGAGGAAGTTCCAAGTCAAAACTTGGAGTAGTATCCTTATACACTCTCAAAAGCAATTCCACTTTGGAGACAATCCTTTCCCTCAAAGTATCGCGTGTCAATTCATTTATCTTCTGTTCCATATTAATACTATTCATTTGATGGATCATTTGGCCAGCTCTAACGGCTACAAGAATAGCTACAGGCAAAGCCAAACCCATCCTAGATATTAAATCGGCAACGAGTTGATCCATACTTATATTATTGCTTTTTTCTTTGACTGCTCCCCCAAAAAGGGAAAGACTTGCGGAAATGAAATTGTTACTTGTGTTGGTTGTTGACCAACGGAAAGCATGGGAATAATTGGGCTCCTAAGAGCATGATTTTCGATCTTGTACCAAGTACATTGAACACCAACCCAATCTCGATGAAAATAAAAGGTTTTGCTCCACCTACCTCCTATGGAATCTCAACTATTCATTTACCAGGAATCCACTTCTTTGGTCAAACCTGCTGTCACTCCACTGGCTGTTAAGAAAGCTCCCATGAAGGCTTTTCCGGGGCTGGAAAAATGACTTCATCAGGATCGACCTCTAAAGTCGGTTCGTCCAAAGCCGCAGTGGCTACTGCAACAACTCAAATCGCAAAGATTGGAAAAGAAGATCCCCGTCAATCCCAAGGCTGTCACCTCCAAAGGGTCCGCCTCAAAATCCAGCAAAACTCCTACTTCTAGAAAGAAAGTTGCCGCCTCCGGGAAAGAAAGTGGTTGCTGCACTCCCTGGGAACAAAGTAACTACTCCTGACAAGGAGAAAAGGCACCCCCGGCCGCAAAAGCCAAGAGGGTCGCTGGTGAAATGCCTTCTCCCACCCCCATGTCGGTGGTGAGAAAGCCTCTATATAAGTATTTAGATGATTTGGAGTTTTCTTTGTAAGAGGAAGATTTCCCGGTTCAATTACGATAGAGTGATTCTATACAGGAAAAGCGATGGAACGGGCGGGGTCAAATAGGTCCAACAGAAGTATTCTCACAAGCAGCCAAAGATGAGCGAGGATAAAATTCCTTCGGGAAAGATCAGCTCTATATTCTATTTATATCAGGAAAAAACAAAAAACTTCGCGACAAACAAAGGCAACAGAAACCTGCTTCCATGCTGTCCTTGCTTGGCTAGCCATTTCGACCTTATCCGTCGCCCTCTTATTTATTTTAAAAGCCAGCCTGGCGACTAGAAAAAATCTAAATAATTCTGTAACCACCTCTTTGTCTTTGGAATGGCATTTATTTTCATCTTGTGTCTCTACCTAAGTAGAGTAGATCCAAACCCTCTATGAGCCTTTTCCTTCTTTATTTCATGAAAGTAGGCTTATTTATTCCGCCTTAAAAGCTTTTGTTGTTCTTCCTATCGCCCTTTCTTAAATAGAAATGGGCATCTTCTTATTTTCTTCTTCTTCAGCCTGAAAGGCTCTTCCCTGCCTAGCTCCCCTGAAAAAAGGAACTACCTTGCTTCGGCACACGATTCGGAAAACAGCCTAAAATTGAGCTTTTACCTCTCCAACCGCTGCCCTAACGAGTGGGAAAAGAGATCGGGGGTATCGATGTGGATGAAAGGCAGAGATGAGAGCGACAGAAGAGGAGTGGAACAACTACCTTCCCAGTCTATTCTACCTATTTGGTTGATTCTTGCCCTGGGCTGAACTCCCTTAATCCCGGGACTCGTTCCTTCGCTCTCCGGACTTCTTCCTTCTAGGCGAGTAAGGGCATAAACTTTTTAAAATAAAATAAAATAGAAAGACAAACTCACGAAGAAAGCACCGGTAAGGTTGTACCTAAGCCTAAGGGCTGGCCTTTACTGGATCTAATTCCCTCTGCGAGCTACCGGATCTAATGCACCATTCTTCGGCCTATTACGAACAGTTTCGATGTACCGGATCGTCTTTCGGCAGGAGCTTTGATTTGAGCCCTTATTCCTCTTTTATTTCAATGGGAATGGAATAAAAGAAAACTCTTTTTTTTAGCTCAACTAGTCGGTGTGGAAGGAACACGAACGCGTAATAACCAATCTAAACCTGCTCGCTACTTCATTGGTTATGATTTCTTAAATCAGTCTTCTTTGATAAGCAAGAAATGCCCTGTTTTAAGGAAGAATTTTATGTGCACAGAGGATGAATCTTTCAACAGCATTTCCGAAAGGAAGTCTTCGTTCATTGGCTTGAATTTAAAAGGGAAAGATCCTGAAAGTAAAGACAGAGTCCTGCGATTGAACAGTCTCGAAGTAGATAAGATTGAACATTGAGTCAGCGATGAGACCACAAACCCTTATATTTAAGGAATATCCTATCTAAAGACCATGGAAAGTAGAACGTCAGAGATAGACTGAGGTTCTTCACTCCGGCCCTAACCTTTTCCGGGGCAGTTCTACTAGTTAATGCATATCTTCTGGTGCCGCATACGAAGATGGTGCACTTCGCTATCTAATGAAAAGGGCTATCAAAATCTGTAATTGCGTATAGAAAGATGACTGTAACTTTCACTTTGCTTCAGTTCTTTCTTTTCTCTTGAGTAAGACTCAGTTGAATCGATAAGCCAAGGACCAATAGAGCTTAGCCATGTGTAGTCCGAAATGGTCTCGCGAAGCCGGTCCCCGGAGGCGTAAGATCCTCGATTTCTTATTCAGACAGATAAAGATTGAAAAGAGAGTAAGGTAAGCGGAACTGTCTCTCACTGATCTTTCTTTCTTTCTTCCACATAGGCTAGCTTCCTTGCTTGCATCCCCTTTCGTGCTTAGTCTCTCCTCCTTTCTGCACTCTTCTGGTACGAAGGGCTGACTAGACGGATAATTGTGTATATAAAGAAGACTTTGATCCTGGCTCAGAAGGAAGGCTAGCTATATGCTTAACACGTGCAAATCTAATGAAGTTCCCTCGGACACCAAAGAGATTAGAGATCCCGTAAGCCGGTTGAAGTAGGCCTTGTTCCTTAAGTCAAGTCAGATCCTATTAAAAGAGAAGAGAAGAAAGATTCTTTTTATTAGCAATTGAAGGGCTTAAAGCTTAACAAATTTGGATTGGCAGGAAAAAGGACAGCAACTATCACTCTCCCCTTTAGAGATAGGATAGGAGCGGGGAATAGAAAAAGAGTCTGATCTTTCCCTACGCCGGCTTAGCCCTTGGCTACTTACTCTTCCCCTTGCCTACTTACTTAGGTCAATCAGTGCCTTCTCTAAGACCTATGGTATACTATTAGTTTACATCTAATACCTCTGTTTCTGCTCTCCTTGCTTTAACTAAGGAACTGCCTTTCAGTAGGACTCTAAGAGCTCTACCTTAGAATGAGTTAGATTTCCTGTGCTAGCAAGAATGAATGGCATGGAAGAATAGCTTTGACGGAGGAAGTTATTTATTATAATAGTTGATGTCAGAGAAGAAGTTTGGTTGAATTCAATCAACAGTACCACTTTCAATTGAATCAGGTCTCTCAATTTCCTAAGAGAAGATAGAAAGGATTGTAGGCTAGATTCAAGGTATGCCTAAAGGTATGCCAGTTGATTGATTCTACTCCACTTTCCAGATTGGGTTAGTGTTACATCTATATCTATCATTGGTGTCTCTTATATAAGAGAAAGTCACTCTAGTGGTCTGCCCCTGTAACTCGAGAAAGAATAAGAGAATAAATCTCGTAGCGTAGAAAAGAAAGGGTTTTGTTCAAACTTTTATCGAAATTTCGTAAAGTAAAGAGAATATAATATTGACGAAATCGATCGAACACTACTTGAAAACGGCTCTTCTGCTCAGAAACAGAAACGAAATGTTCCAAATTTTCCTTACTTTCTCCCATGCTTGGTCAACAACCAAGAAAAGTGTTTTTCAGTTGGACTAACCAAAAGTCTTCCACATGGAGGGCAGAGCAATTCAAAAATTCATGTGATATGAAGCGCAAGTTATCTATTTATCAATTTGGTTCTAACATAATATAAGGTGATGATTTAACAACCACCTTGCCCACTCGTTATTCACCCAACGATTATAAAGATTTTTCCGTATCTGAAAAATCTTCAGATGAAATAAGTGTTTCTATAGGGGGCCCCCAGGTCTCCAATAGTTCCTCTTCTGATTCTGGGGCTGAGGTCCGAAGTGAGAGAAGGAGGGAAGGATAGCTGGGAATCCCACTTATAAGGAAATAGTCTTTTTCAGTATCTAATGAACCGAACGGCCATGTCGTGGGAAGAACAAAGTCACTGCTGGACCAATGCTAGTAGGTGCCAAATCAAAAGGCACAATTGTCTCAGTAGCAGATAAAAGTATGGAAGCTGGATCAGGAATCGGAATCTTCGGAATTGGGACAAACATCTCCAACCGAACTGGCACTGGAAAAAATATCTGAAAGATTCTCTTCATAGAGCTTTCGAAAGCGTACGTAACATTACTTTCTCCAGTCAGAAAGCCTCATGGGAAAGAAAACAATCCCCATTGAGAAAGTCCTCTGATGGATATTGATTGAGTGGGGAGATTTCTTGACCGTCTAGTTGTTTGTCAGCACCGAAGAAAGGGGATCCGGGAAGCCTAGTCCAATGACGGTGGAAAGCAAGTAGCTAACAGGGACCCGGCTTACTACATACTATTTCAGACGAAAAGCAAGACCAGACGATAGAGACCATATCCCTGTAGAAGGCGTGAAACTCGTCTTTGGGAAGAACTTTCTTTGCCACTTAAGAGTTATTCTCTTTCCTGGCGTGGAAGCCCAAGGACGAAAGCCGTAATAGTATAGCAGCGGTAAACAAGGGGTTCTTCGATGACCCTGAAGAAGAAATGCTTTTAAGTCCCCCTTTGTAAGTGAAGGAAAAGAAAAGTAGTTCCGGTGAGCAGTTCAGTAAGGAAAGTACTCGATGAAAGAAAATCGTTTTAGGAAGGCCTTTATCCTCTCATCCCAGGGGCAAGGAATGAAATCAAAATGCATTAGTCGGCTTTAGGAAAGGGAAGCCTCACTAAATTCCCTCTTCTTCTTGTTTCGGGAAAGCGCATCCCGAGTCCGTATCGACAGGAAAAGATTTTCATTAAATACCGGAGCTTGCACCAGAGAACCGCTTTGCTTCACACCCTCTTGTCTTGGAACCTCGACCTTCGATTGTCGATTGCCTTGGTACTTTGACCCTTGGCTAGTTCGCTGAGCTATATCAGGGACTTAGCGTTCGACTGTTGCCAACTCGGGGCTTTTTCCCGAAAACTTCTGTTCTGAGTGAGAAGTGGAAACCTTCTTGGTTAGAGTTATAGGAGAGCGAGAACCGTTCTAGGGAAATATGGATTCCGCACGCACCTCGAGAAACTGGACCAAAGTACCTGTTTTGTTTGTGAGGTGGTAAGGAAGATTTCTGAGAGTTGTTCCGTACTTCTTGAGTTCTGAACTAGAGGAGAAAGAGGAGATTAGCGGAGCGAAATCTATTTTCTTCGATTAGAGGGTGCTTACTTAAGTGTTGAAGCGTGGAAGCGGAATACTTCTAGTAGTGTTGTTAGTTGAAGGCAAGCAAGCCAGACCTAATCGCCCTTGATAAGGGAAACAGAAGACGTCCCTCAAAGCCCCATTAACGCAAAACAAGTCGATTCCTACGGTTTTAAATATAAATTTAAATATAAAGGCTAAGGGGTCTTACTTGACTGAAGGAGTACTCATATTATGGGGGCCTCCCCCAGACCCCCTATCTCGCTTTTTCATTTCCGTTGTCCCTCAACAAATAACATAAGTGAAGTGAAGTAGCGCTTCATCCCAGGCGAGACCTCCGGCCGCCTATGACAGAGAGAGGCCCTTCCCCTCTTTGAAATGCGGAAGCTCGCTTTATCAGACAACGACTTTATTTTAGATTATTAAAGGATGAACGGGTCGTTCGTCGTGGAAATATAAGGTGTTTCCTGTTGACAGTTGGAAGGCGGGTTAGTTGATGGGCAAGCTGACTAACGGGGCCACGAAGGGCCCAACGGATTGAGGGCTTAGAAATTGGATGCTTAACACAGTGAGTTCGAAGTCCTCATTCACCACCAACATGCTTCACTCCAATCTCGGGGGCAGAACCCGATCATCGAGAGAGCATGAAGCTTGCTGGCGACATCGGTGTCGGCGGAGTGTTTCGCAAACCTCCCGGCCTCACCCTAGCCCTAGGGTTGGCTCCGAGATAGGGAAAGTTGAAACCTAATTCTATATAGATCTCCCCTTGTAGATCCTTTATAAACAGGGCCGCTATCCAGGATCTCCGCTTTCATAATATAAGCTTTTTTTTCATACTCTCTTTTATGTCGCGTGTTTCGCTCGCTAAGGCGAGCTCCACTCCCATGCTTTCCGTTGGTCAACAACCAACCACAATTCTACTTTACTTCTTCACTAAAAGTACAGGCTTTCTGTCTCGAGGGAATCTTTGTTTTCAAACTAGCAATGGAAAATTTTACCTTTGTTGCGCTCGATGATAAGAACTCAGTCATCGAGGACTTATCTACTAGAGTACAAAATAACATGGAGGCAACTGGTCTTCAATTGCCTCCAGCCTGGTCGTCCGTCAGAGAACTTTTAGAACATATTTGGGATTTACAAGATACAAAAGTTAATTATGTAATTGATCTCAGCAATGAAATGGCGCGCGAGGACTTTGAAAATAGTTGTATCTGGAAGGAGCTAGTTAATGAGATCTCTTTAATGCAAAAGAGTCCCCTTGAGCAATTTGAGATTCTCCCATTGATAAAAATGAATATAGGAAACTTTTATTTCTCATTCACAAATCCATCTTTGTTTATGTTGCTAACTCTCTGTTTAGTCCTACTTCTGGTTCATTTTGTTACGAAAAAGGGAGGAGGAAATTCAGTACCAAATGCTTTTCAATCCTTGGTAGAGCTTCTTTATGATTTCGTGCCGAACCCGGTAAACGAACAAATAGGTGGTCTTTCCGGAAATGTTAAACAAAAGTTTTTCCCTCGCATCTCGGTCACTTTTACTTTTTCGTTATTTCGTAATCCCCAGGGTATGATACCTTATAGCTTCACAGTTACAAGTCATTTTCTCATTACTTTGGGTCTCTCATTTTCTATTTTTATAGGCATTACTATAGTGGGATTTCAAAGAAATGGGCTTCATTTTTTAAGCTTCTCATTACCCGCAGGAGTCCCACTGCCGTTAGCACCTTTTTTAGTACTCCTTGAGCTAATCCCTCATTGTTTTCGCGCATTAAGCTCAGGAATACGTTTATTTGCTAATATGATGGCCGGTCATAGTTCAGTAAAGATTTTAAGTGGGTCCGCTTGGACTATGCTATGTATGAATGATCTTTTATATTTCATAGGGGATCCTGGTCTTTTATTTATAGTTCTTGCATTAACCGGTCTGGAATTAGGTGTAGCTATATTACAAGCTCATGTTTCTACGATCTCAATCTGTATTTACTTGAATGATGCTACAAATCTCCATCAAAGTGGTTATTTATTTATAATTGAACAAAAGCGAGGAGCGAAGTTTAGGAGCTACCGAGTTTACGAGATTTCAATTCAATAGCTCCCTAAGGAGCCCCCCTCTGATAAGGAAATCAAAGAATATCAATGAATTTTATGACAAATCCGGTCCGATGGCTGTTCGCTCGATTCATTTCAGTTAGCAAAAAATTCTCGATTCTTGTATTATTTTGTTTCACTCTCCTTTTGATTGTGTATATTCTTTGTCTCTGCACTGGGGTTTTGGAAATGTTTCCCGCCTTACTTTCTAAGGTTGGGTTCTCTATGGGGCGTCGGGCCCTCTCTAGTCTCTTATTTAAAATGGGATACTCTCCGAGTATGGCTACGGCCGTTGGTTTTTTGGTTACTCTTTTTTTGGCGCAGGAATTCTGGCATCATATGATGCCACCCACTGGGCCTAATGCGAATTCTACGACAGAGGAATCTTCAAGCTCCGGCAGTTGGACAAAGTATCTCAATTTTTCCAATGAAGAAGAAGTAGATCAGACTACTGGGCCTCAAGCCCTACCGGCCCCAAACGAGGTCGAACAGCCGCAAGGAGGAGAGGCTCCTAATCTCCCAAGGGAGCAGTCCGTTGAGGTTAATCAGCCTGGTCCTCGCGCTAATCCAGTCGCTGGACCGGTGGAGGAAGCTGGTCCATCTGAACCCAATCCTGCCCCCGTTGAGTCGCCCCCTTTATATTCTCCCTCTTTATATTCTCCCTCTGAGCAAGAATTCGAAGTGCTAAGACAATTATTTTCTCCGGGGGGCGCTTCTATTGAACAACAACAGCCGGTGGCTCAAGAGGCGCTTCCGCAGGCGCCAGCACCGGCTCCGGACCCGTTTCTCATAAAAAGTTCCATTATACAAAGGCTGAGGGAGCTTTACCCCAGGGATCCGTGGGATCCGGAGAATCCCTTAATTCGGGAACACTTATTCCCTGGTGGGAAGGGAATAAGTCAAAAGCGACCAATGACGGTCGAGGAATTAATGCGTATTCACGACAACGTAAGTAGTTTCGGTAAGAAGGCCTACTGGTCTAGAGAATTGCACCGCCGTATTCAAAACTGGGACTGGCAACATCCTTCTTAACTTTTTTTTACGGTGGTCTACCGGATCGCAGACGTAGGGAGGCTTAACTTGCCAACCGAACTGCGTTACCAAAAAGCGACTCTTTTTTTTGGAAGAGATAGGCTTCGATCCGCCTATGCCCAGTTCGATTCTGGCAGTCGCTCGTTCGTTGGGGAGTCGGCACCGTGAAAAAAGAGGATTCGTCATGTTATTTTATTCTATTCTATTTGTTGTTTTTGAGGAAACTGATTATTTCATTTGTATATACATACAACTTTCTTTCTTTAGGAGAAAAAATGACTTCTCCAGGTCTTGGAGGTCATCTATTTACATAGCGAAGAAAGGAAAAGGCTCTTGCTCGAGTTTACGCCCTTCGCTCAATTGTAAGTCCTAACGAGACAGGAAAGAAGCCCTTAACTCACTTTCAATCTTTCTCACTCGGACCCTTTATTTAGACACAAGGGTTACTCGCTCAAGCTGTGTGCTTGCCGTGCGGATAAAGGAGGGGGAATAGAGTAAGTAAGCTAGTCTTATATCCTATAGAACTTGATCTTAAACAAAATAAATATACAAAATTATAGTAATATAATAATATTATTTTTTTATATAAAAAAAACAAGTATAGAGAAAGTCAGAAATCAAATAAGTCTTTTCTTTACTTAAAAAATACAGATCAGAAACAAGAGAAAAAGAAAGAAGTTGTTGATGTAGTTTATTGTAGTTTCATCGAGATTGGGTTAGTGTTCCGTGTACCTTAGTAAAGTACAAGATCGAAAAGAACCCTATAGGCAGGCAGGCTAAAAGCGCTGTCCGTCTTCATGGCCTCAATAAGACTCAGTATTGTACTGGCCGAATCCGTTTCGCAGCACGGAGTATAAAATCCCCGTTAGTTCCGTTTCGGCTTTTTCCAAAATTTCCCACTCCTTATGTCAGGAAAAACCTCACCACACTACGTAAACTCAAAAGAAAAAGCTTCGACGCAAGAGAAGAGGACCGGGCGTTTTGCTTGTATCTTCGGGATACGAGTTGGCGGTCTTCTTTAAAAGCACTAAAATGTAATACTAATTATGGATCAACTCGTTGCCGATTTAATCTCTAGGATGGGTTTGGCTTTGCCTGTAGCTATTCTTGTAGCCGTTAGAGCTGGCCAAATGATCCATCAAATGAATAGTATCAATATGGAACCCAAAATAACTGATTTAGCAATAGATGTTGTTAAGGAGAATATTGTTAAGCAACTAGAAATTCTTTTGAGAGTATATAAAGATACTACTGCAAATGTGAACTTACCAACAGGGGTCAATCTACACGACGTCGCCGAACGTCTCTTTTTTCTCTAAAAAAGAAGCATTCCCTCTTTAAATTCACTCTATTTAGAGCTCGTCAATCAGGGAACGCAGAGTCCCCACTTTGCCCAAGTTCTGGATTATGTTCTGCATTTCGGAGGTATGTAGTTAGGATTTTTGTGTCGAGGAAACAATTATTGAGCGCATCTCCCAGCTCCTGACCGAACTTTTTCCGCAATATGGGCTGACCCTACCTAGAAGATACCCCTTACCGCCAATCGTGCGTAACTTACTTAACGAGGCGGAAGCGCCTGATCGCTTAACTGCCCTGTCGGATATGTACCAAAGCTTAGTCGAAAACGGAATACAAAGCCCGTTTTTCGGCGAAGTTGTTCGGGCAGTTCTTGCACTAATGGGGGGCGGTGGCTAATCCGTACGCGCGGTGGGGGGTGACAGCCAGATTTGGGGAACGAAGTAAATCGATGCGCTCTCTAAGGGAGAAGACAGGAGCTTTGAGCTTAGAGAAGTCCCTTGGCCGGACAGAGGTCCGGGGAGGGGTCCAGACAGAGGGCTTTCCGCATCTTCTTTTGCTTCTTTATTTTTCCCCCCCGGACGTAAGCACCAGCGTGTCGAACCGGGTAACCAAGTCGCGATCAGCAAGGTTGAAATCCTGATCCTGCATCTGGAAAAGGCTGGTTCAAGCCCAGCTCGCGACAAGCGAGGTATGCTCGCTAGCAGAAAAAGGAAGGGGAAAGAAGACGGTCATGATAGATTGGTAGCGGAATGAGGAAGAAATGGAGTGGGCTAGGAAGGGCAGAAAGGAAGTACTGGTTCAACCAGATAGGAGTTTCGGAAAGGGACGACCGCTTCTTGATAGCACAGGAAAATGGATTTGGTTTACGATTCAATCTATTTCTAACACCAGGCAAAGTCCGACATTAAATAGAGTAAATACCAGGTTAGTTCACTAAAATATGGATATCAATTCCTTCTGGAACTAGGGCTATTCAAACTGCTAACTATGATTCGGATTTTCTGCCAGACTGAAGGTTCCCTCTCCGTTCTAAAAGCAAGAAAGGCAAGTCGAATCCCTGGCTTATCCGTTCGCTGAGCCTCATTCTGTTCCTATAGATCCTGTTTCAACCGTCCATGATGAGAATAAATGAAATTTCCGGCAAAGCCTCGGAGGCTCTGCTGATTCATGTCCTTGGTTCGGTCTCTCTTCATGATTACTCGGCCGTTCTTGTTTCTACCTTGATCGAACAGCTGGATTATTCATATTCAGTCCGAGTTCAAGTGTTGCATTCCCGCAAGACAAAGACGAGCTCCTTCTGTACGTCAACCCGATAGCCCTTGGAAGACTCTCCGTCTGAGACCAAAGGAGAGGGAGCGACAGAACGAAGCGATCTCTCAAGGCCCATCTCTGACTGAATAGCCTACCTAATTAGCCATATCGGAGGCTATATGAAGCTTTTTCGATAGGAAATGCCAGCAACTACTTATTTTCCTGTTCACGAATCTGCTGCCATTTCATCCGATACAGTTAGCTCGAATGCTTAAAAAATTCAATTATCCCAGGCTTAAAATGAACTCCCTGTCCCCGGATACTCGACCCCGGAAGGGAGAAAGTCCAGGTAGTGCCTACCAGCTTATATAGGTTGATTATACTAACAATAGGTATAACCCGATTATGATGAAGATCTACTACTAGCTTACTCATCCGAAAGAGAGAAAGGAATGTAGAGGGTAAACTCGTCCGGTAAACTCCTCTTTCAGGAGAAATGTTCTGCCCTGGGGATTGACCCAACCAACAATTTATAGCCCAAGGAAGAAGAGCTAAACTTAGAAGCTTTCGGAAGAGTGAGATTCCACCTTGTAAAAAGTCAAGTCAAAGGGCTCAGTTGCTAGACCAAGCATAAGGTAAATTGATCCTTAGTTAGTAACTCTACTCTCATGGAAGAAGGGGGTAGCTACGTCTCGCAATTCCCTCAGACCCGGAGGAATGATAAAGTCTGACGAACCTTATCTTGTATTGCTTCCGAGGTCTGCCTTCCTTGATTGAGCCCTAAAACTGGCACCGGGGTTAGGACATCAGACAAAGCAATTGAGTCAAGCTTGTACTCTTTTGAATTAGACTGAACACCAACCCATGCATTCAATTAGAAAACCTTTCCGATTTTAGACTCCAATCACTGTTTTGGCTAAAAACCCATATCCTTGCTGTTCCTCACAGTTTACCACGATAGACCAATAAATCTACATAGCTCCCTTTGAAGGTGGAGCTTCGCGGGGATCGTACGTCAGCCAAGGCGTTAGACCGGAGCGCGTCTATTTCTGTCCCTCCTCGGTGCCTCTTCCTGGCTACTCCACTCCAAGTCGGGATGGGTGCCACAGCTTGTACTGGCTAAACATCTCCTATCTTTCCAGAGTCTATCCCACTCTGACACTACTATATCGGAGGAAAAGTATTGCCCGTCCTCACTGAGTGGATCTGGTGCCCACACTGTAGCTAGTCCTCTTAGCTTTATTGGCTAAAGCACCTCTCCTGTCTGAACCCTTGACCGATTCGAAAGACAAATGCCCAAACCCACATTGAAGAAAGAGATGATCGAATGAGAGTGAGCCGCTGGGCTCGATGACGCGGCAACAGTCAGTTGAGGAACGATACCTGAGGATGAGGTTAAACTAGCTTCCCGGTCTAATGGTTGGGAAGAAAAAAAGAAGTTTTTTCATCCAACTCGAAATATCGTAGGAGAAGCAAAAGAATGTTACGCGCAATTATTCCCATGCTTTCCGTTGGTCAACAACCAACCACAACTCAAACTAGAATTATTCACTAAAAGTACAGGCTTGACGGAGTTAAGCTGTCTGGAGTGATTTTTTCTCAATCAAAAATGCCTCAACTGGATAAATTCACTTATTTTACACAATTTTTCTGGTCATGCCTTTTCCTCTTTACTTTCTATATTCCAATATGCAATGATGGAGATGGAGTACTCGGGATCAACAGAATTCTCAAACTACGAAACCAACTGCTTTCACACCGGGGGAACAAGATCCGGAGCAAGGACCCCAACAGTTTGGAAGATATCTTGAGAAAAGGTTTTAGCACCGGTATATCCTATATGTACTCTAGTTTATTCGAAATATCCCAATGGTGTAAGGCTGTCGACTTATTGAAAAAAAGAAGGAAAATAACTTTGATCTCTTCTTTCGGAGAAATAAGTGGCTCACGAGGAATGGAAAGAAACATTCTATATCTGATCTCTAAGTCCTCATATAGCACTTCTTCTAATCCTGGATGGGGGATCACTTGTAGGAATGACATAATGCTAATCCATGTTCCACACGGCCAAGGAAGCATCGTTTTTTAATCGAAGAACAGGAAACAAGACAAACGCCAAACAAATTAATTAAAGAAGAACTCCCAATATCTTTGATAATCCATCCCAGGACAGTTGGGCGGAAGCCCCAAAAGTTCAAACGCCGATAGAAGCGTAAAAAACGACTTCAGTCCCGCTTTTTTACCATAAAACAGTGAAGTGAAAAAAGCGGGCAGAACCGCATTGATCCAAATTCCTGTCATGCTGGAACAACAACTACTAATTGCTATGAGCCTATGTGTAATTTGTGTAATTTCGACCAGTATTAGTTTATTCTGCCTTAGGAGTCTACTCAGGAAACGGGGAAGGGAAGAGGACCCTTCACTAGAGCTCGATTCGAAGCGACCTAAATTAGATGACGAAACAACATCTTCATCTAATCAAGTTGCTCAAGAACTTGTCCCTGAGCCGGAAGCCCCCCTCTTTATTGACCCGGAAAGTCCCAACTATGAGGACTTTCCTCCCCTAGTAGAGTTAAACCCAGATCTAGGTCTGGATGTCCATGACTTCCTCTATCGGGAATTTTTTTCCCAAATATGGGAACATCGATCTAATTAGAACACTTCCTTCCGCCGGTCTCAGAGAGGGTCAATTTTTTATCAATTAAATGCCCTTTTTGAAAAATTTCGTAGACCCTCTCCTTAACTTGGTTTTTTTGCAAAAAAAAAAGGAGAAGGGGAGCGGGGAGGCTGACCCCTTCCACAAGACTACTTTACTCACTAGAATTCATTCCAGGAATGTACAGGAACTGGTTTAACAAAAAGGGCCGAGAACTACATCAGGTCTGAGACTCACTTCCTTGAAAAGAGGGAGACGAGTTATGTAGGCTGTTTCCGTTCCAGAAATGTAGCGGTTGCTCGACCAAAGCCGGTCAAAGAATGCAGCGTATGGGACTCCCCATACGTGACCGGGGAGGCACGAGCGGGCTATCATAGTCTTCCCCGCTTGTCTCTGAGTCCTCGAATCTTAAGCCAGATTCTTTTTGTTTTTTTTTAGTGCTAACAGCCTGTAATTTCTTGGGCATGGTGGATACAGCAAAGCATTATTTCTTCTCAATGACTAAAGTCTACAAGTTAGAAGTCTTCGGTCAACCTATCTTTCTGGATCTTCGAGTCTTTCTTTTGGATATCCTCGCCCTATTTCATTTCCTTTTTCCCATGTCTTACGAAAAGGACCAAGAAAAGCCTTGATTGGAAAGCTTTATCTAAGAAAAAGGATGATCTGAACTTCGGATTAATCGTTTGAGCGCTCTAACTGCCTTTTGCTTCCCTTAGTAACTTCTTTTCACTTCTTAGACCAGCCGCCTAGCCCGAGAGAAGAGAAAGGTAAATTCTGGATATCTCCCCCTTAAGATTGGATTTCCTTGCCTACTTCTTCTTTGCCAGCGGGATTTCCCAGAAAGAAAGCATCTTCCTATTCTAGTAATCCAATCCCTCATAAGCATATGATAGAAGCCCTCCAAAAGAAGAGCAGGAGCATACTAGAATAGTGCTTCAAACCAGGTGGCTCTTAAAACCTTTCCTCAAAAGTCAGATAAAAAGACCCTGGGTAGCCCTCCCCTAAGTGGCTTATGTCTACTTGGGACCAGAGATTAGCCTTTTCCAAGAGCCTTATCAAGGTCTTTTGCTTCCTTTTTGATTATGTGATACTCCGAAAGCTCTACGGCAATAGAAAAGATGAGATAAAACTAAAACTTACCCTCGAAGTAAAAGATACTGCAGGCTTTCAAGCAGATTGATATTGATACAGATTACTATTACACAGGTGAAACTGGCCTGGAACTAGCTAAAGCTAAAAGAGATTACTTCAGGGCTTAACTAGTTCCATTCTAATGGCTTTAAGATAAGGCTCTCTTGCTCACAGTAACAGATGGATATGGATTATTTTATTTTTCCTTTGAACCGCTATCATTTGTCTGCTTTCAACCGGCTTGGCACCTTCGCTACTAAAATAAAAAGGATTACTTCTTAACTAGCCGTAGGGATAAGTAAGAGCTAATTCTTTCTTATCTATGATCCCCCGCTCCCTCACAGACAGGAATGACTAATAAGAGCAGACAAATGTTAGAAATTATGAAATGAAAGACCTTTTGAGCGGAAGAGAACGAGAGAAAAGCTGATCCAATACCAAGACGCCCAGAACTATCACATTATTATTATATATAATAATATATGCTATATATATGCAACTTCTTGCAGAAGCGCCACAAGCGGAACCGTACCTGGCCTCCCGAACGAACCTACCGGTCGGATCTTAAGAAGAAAAATCATTTTCCATAGGAGCCGGGGTTAAACTATAACAAGCCAAAAGAGCATAGAAAGGAAGGCGCTAGCAGAGGCAGAAAAAAAAAGTAGATCACTTGGTAGCGCTTGGAAACCTGCTTAGAATTAGAACGAGCAAAAAAAGTTAGAAGAAAGATGATTCCCCAAAAGAAGCTTTTCTGTCAGTTCACTTGCTCAATCCTTTACTTACTTGAATTGAACCACAGTCGGTGGAGGAAATAAAAAAGAGGTAAACAACAATTAAATTCGGTAAACAAAGTAGAAGGAACTACATCCATCAACCACCTATGTAATGGGTGAAGCAACCTCTCCATAAGTGGCTGGCGACAGTTTTGTCTCAGATACCTATGGATGGCACTTTCAACCAAACCTGTCCTTTGGACCGCCTGGTTGGCAACCGAACGGTTTTCTCCGTGGATTTGAAATCGGCTACTGATAGGTGGCCGTATCTCTTCCAACATGCTCTTTTAGATGCATGTTTCGAAAAAAGCTAACGTTTGCGACAGGTGAGAAACACCTGCTGTCAGGGCACCCATTCTATGTTCAGTGGGTAAGAACCCCGGATAGTCTGGTTAGCTTCTGTACAGGGCAACCGTTAGGATATCTCTCCTCTTGGCCTCTCTTTGTACTCTCCCATCATGTTTACATATTGGCATGTGCAGAGAAAGTGTATCCGTCAGCTTACTTTGATCGCTATGCGATCCTCGGTGACGATGTTGTCATCGCCGACGAAGCTGTGGCTCAGACCTATCTGGAAGGACTCCGTCGTTTTGATATACCAGTGTCTGTTCAGAATACATTGGTTTCAAACAATAGATCCTTTGAGTTTGCGAAACGGTTTTTTACTTGTCAAGGGAAAGTTAATCTTTCTCCTGTTTCCGTCTCAGGCTTACATAACGCTCATCATCCTTATGGATTAATGAGTATTAGTCTGACCTACCCAATAAAGCGGTTCTCCACTTTATTGAGGATTGGCGGGTTCCGCTTGGGCCAGATTAAGTAGATCGAGAGACTATATGTATATGGAAGGGAACCCTTGCTATGAAGTGAAGTTCCCCGGTTTGGAGGGGCCTTAAAGGGGGTTGGGAAGTTTACTCAAGCCACCCCGCTCTCAAGGTTCAGGCCGTGATACCCCTCGTTGTCAAATTTGTCAACAAACCATTCAGCCGTGACATGTGGGTATCGGTATGTGAAGAACGAACAGAGTGAACTCCTTTGCCGGTATGCGCGTGTCTTCCAATGCTGCTTCTGCTTCACCTACTATCTCTTCATCCATTGATGCCGTTGAGCCTTACTGGTTGGCTGACTCGGGTGCTACGAGTCATATGACTTCCAATCCTGCACTACTTCAACAGTAAACTCCTTTTTCTGGTAATGATGGTGTTTGTCATTGGTGACGGTAAATCTCTACGCATTACTCGTGTTGGTAACTCTGCTATATGTTTTTTTCTCTAAATTACTGCAATTGAATGATATTTTATTTGTTCCGGAATGGAAGGAGAATCTTTTGTCTATTGCCAAATTGACTCGAGATAATTGTGGTTTTTACTGTTTTCCTTGGCTCAACTCAAAATCGAGCAGGTGATTATATTCACCCTGGGTTTAAGCTGACTCCAGGTTTCTGTCTAGTAGTCTCTCTTACTCTTGGAAAGAAGAAATGGGGACTACTCGTTTTCTAAGGCCACAACCTACAGAATCAGAAGATTCTGCCTTTTACTATTTATTTTGAACTTCGCATAGATAGATCATCTCGTTCTACTTTATGTCTGACCTAGGGTTTAATTTAACGGTTGAAGACGAGTTTGCGCATCTTCCTACCCCACCCACTTAGCTCCCGCTTTGGGGCACGCTTTAGGTTTGTGTTCGTAGTCTTCTATCCCCTCTTGAATGCTCAGTCTTGTTTCTATCTTCGTCCATTCCCCTTGGGAAAAATGTCGTCTTTTGAACACCTCCTAAAGCCGACTCTGTATACTGACTTCACTGCTCCCTCTTGACAGCTTGCTTCTGTTAGAGCTATTGTGTCATTGTCTTTCTCTGTCGATATCGATACCGAAGGCGGTAACTAACCTCTTGACTAAGAGTTTCTTTTGTTGAAAGAGTGACAACTAGACTTGTAAACTAGTATTGGTATAGGAAGGAAGCTCTTAAACAATAGAGAAAGCTATTCTCCCTAAGTCGAATCAGTGGAAAGCCCTGGAGAGTTTCCCGCCCAACCCCACAAACTCCCATTACCTCGGTTTCAGTCTTCTTTTTCTGGAAAAACTTCTTTAAACCTACACACTCCTGAAAACAAAGATTGATGTCAGAATTTTTCACTGATCCAACCTAGTAGTAAACAATCCGACAAAAGCAACCAAAAGATTCCTTGGTGTGAATCGGGCGAAAACTTGAACTACGCACATACATAAAAAAAAAAAAAAATTGCAAAGCAAAGCCCAGAAGAGACAAGAAAACATCTTTGATTACGATTAAAAGAAAGTTCCTCTACTCAGATAATTCGATCTTATATTTAAGATTTTTCTTAAAGTCTTAGAATTTGGTTGACTCAACTCTCTAAGCATTTCTTGCAGATGGTGCGGTGCGTAATCAGTTTGTCTATTTGTCAAAAGGCAATCTGTAATGAGCTTATATCGGTGCGTTCTCCAAAAATCCGAGTGGTCGGAATCCAATTCCAGCATACGGTCGATCATTTGCCTTTTCAATTGAGCGGTCTCCCGTGCCTGCTTGAAAAGCTGCTCGGGATTTGTACCGAGGGGAGATTTGTCCCTTAATCGCCTAAAAATATGTTCCTCCATGTGACGACGTAGCTCCACTTCTTCCTGCGGCGGTTGCGTTGAGTCAGGCTCCGGCTCTGGCTCTGGCTCTTCTGCTGGCGGAAAATGGAGATCGAGAGTCGGCCGCTGAGAGGAGCTCGCACCGTCGCTCCGGACGTAGAGAGTCAAATCACCATCTATGACTTTTTCTATCCATAAAAATAAATTTATTACCAAAAGAAAGAGGGCAGCTCCCCTACAGCGCCACCCGAGCCGACTAAAGAGGAGGCGGAGAGACTTGCTGAAAATGGTCCATTTGACTTT